GAATGATTTGATACAATAAAAAAAAATTGACTGGATTCTTTTTTTTTCAAAAGTTGCAATCATCCATCGCAAGGAATTCGGTTCTTACAAATAAATGCTCACTACCCAAGTAGGCCTACAAGGGTGATCATAACCAATTGCTTGTTGGGACGTCTTAGACCTTTCAATTGGCCTTTATCTACAAAGAATATCGAGACTTTTTACATACAAAGAATTTACTTGTTACTAATAGAGTTTAGCCTCAGTCATTCTTTAGATCCCTTGTTTCACTCCGATAGTATCATAAATCGGTTCAATGCAGAGGAAATGGATGCATTTCCATACTATTAAGTATTAAGTAAATGAAATAGTATAAATAGGTAAAATAGCTAAAAAAATACAATATGGATTCTACTACATCACTTATTATACTGGCTACTGGATTTTACGGAGCCTGCTCATGCACGACATGATTGGGTCTGATCATAGAAAAGATTCTCTTCAAACGAACCGGCCTATCCTATGTATGCGGCTTACGCAGTGGTTAGAACAAAGACACATTTGGTTGTAAATTCCAATGTGGCAGATAAAGGCATATATCTGCACGGCCAAAACAATAGTCCAAGTCACACACTCCCATAATCCACACTTTTCTCTTAGGAGAATTCACTTCAACTATTCCTGTCAAATAAATAATACAATTTTTTTGAGTTGAAGGGAAATATCTAAATACATGTCTTATTCTTTTCAATAATCCATATTTGTAGCAATTAAATACTATTCTTACTCCCCCAATCGATTAATGGTTGATTACAAATATCTATGATCTCTATTCTCTATAAATAGAAATAGAAAGGAATAAAGTTATAACGGACCCGAAATACCTTGCTTACGTATCATTGGAAAATGCATTAACATAAATACGGCAGTAAGAAGAGGTAATACAAAAGTGTGTAAACTATAAAAACGAGTCAAAGTGGATTGTCCTACACTAGCACTTCCACGTAATAACTCTACCAAAGGAGATCCTATTACCGGAATAGCGTCTGGCACGCCTGTTACAATTTTGACTGCCCAATAACCAATTTGGTCCCAAGGTAAGGAATAACCAGTTACGCCAAAGGATGCGGTTAATACACCAAGAACCACACCTGTAACCCAAGTCAATTCACGAGGTTTTTTAAAGCCACCCGTGAGATACACACGAAATACGTGCAGGATCATCATTAGGACCATCATACTTGCCGACCATCGATGAACTGATCGGATTAACCAACCAAAGTTAGCTTCAGTCATTATATATTGAACAGAAGCAAAGGCCTCAGTAACAGTCGGACGATAGTAAAAAGTCATAGCAAATCCCGTAGCTACTTGTACTAAAAAACAAGTAAGCGTAATGCCTCCTAAACAATAAAATATGTTGACATGAGGAGGAACGTATTTACTAGTTATATCATCTGCAATCGCCTGAATCTCAAGACGTTCTTCGAACCAATCATAGACTTTATTGAGATAGGTAAACTGGGTAAACTCCCCCTCCGAGAACCGTATATGAGAATTTCATCTCGTACAGCTCAAACAGAAACACCCAAATACTAGTCGAAACGGATATGTGAAATAGAAACTTCTTAATCCTAGGATTCAAGAATCCTCTCGGAAGATGATGATACGAAAAAAGAAAAATCCGCAAACTATTCTTTGTAGTTATATGCCAAAATATCAAGTCGGCTCATTTATCTCTTGATGTTTATCGTTACAGGCCTCTTGAATCTTCTATTTACCTATTTTTTTTCCTTGATTTAGTATTTTTATTTATATGGAATACAGCTTTACTGGTGTTTTCGTTATTATTGATTGATAGGAATTTTCTTGTTAAGATCCTATAAATTGATTGAAAACCTCAGATTCATACTAGAACCATGATGATTCAATAAAACCTTCAAACTAACTAAGTACAAGGATTCCCTGAGTAAGAACTCTTGTATCATCACTTTGAATCAATATAATGACTAAAAATCCAAAGAAAGGTTTATCCTGTGATCAAAATAAACATAGACAAAGAGCTAGAAGGAAGAAAAATTAGAGTTTCTAACTCTTTGAAATTTTTTGGAGTTTTGGAGTCCGGTCACGGGATTTGAATATTAAGTTATTAAGTTAAGTATGAATCATAGCTCTAATACTTCGTAATCTATTTCATATATTCCGTGCTCCAGATACTAGAATAAATATCTGACGAAGTCAAAAACCATCTCTATCAAGATAAGATGACAGACCCATTTTCTGTATTATCAATAGGATCCATTATAACAAGTCGCACACTCATATTCCAGAAATACAGAAAGAAAGAAATTCCACGATCGAACTACCAAAATAGAATAGCATAAAATGGGCTAAAAAAACGAGACCAAAATGCTTCACTTTGTATTGAAAAGCTAGAATTTAGTGATTCTTGTAAATCTAATTCATTGAAATTCCATCTAGTAAAACGGAAGAATTATAAATCTCCAAAATAATAGATAGGAATACCGCAAATAGAGCCATTGCGACACCCATCAAAGGAGTAGTCCCCCACCCTGGAGCTACTTTACCATATTCCGAATTCAATGGTTTCAATAAATCCCCTACAATAGTTCGTCTTGGACCAGATCTAGAACTCCCCTCAACGCTTTGTGTAGCCATAAATCCTTTTTTGTATTAACTGAGATCTGTTGACTTTGTATACCATTCTGTTGTAAATAAATGATCTTATCATAGATCCATTGTGGTCTGGAAATTATTATTTTTTTATTATTATATAATAATGGAAACAGCAACCCTAGTCGCCATCTCTATATCTGGTTTACTTGTAAGTTTTACGGGGTATGCCTTATATACTGCTTTTGGGCAACCCTCTCAACAACTAAGAGATCCATTCGAGGAACACGGGGACTAGTTGAAGTAATGAGCCCCCCAATCTTGGGAGGCTCATTACTTCAATTAAGATAATGAAAAATCATTTCACCTTTTTAGTTGGAACTTTAGGCGGTTCTCGAAAAAAGATAGCGAAAAAAATTATTCCTAGAGTTGATACTAAGAGGAATGTATAAACTAATGCTTCCATAGATTCAATCGTGGTTTACAATTATAGCTTCCATATCTGTTTATTTAGAGCGTTCCCGGATAAAAAAAGAGCAAGAGTCAAGACAAAGAAAAGGCGGGGATTCAAATCAAGATGTCCCCAGTACCCTATGTCAAAGTCAAATTACAAAAAGAAAATAGAGACGAAAAATCAGAGATTAATGTTGTATCAAACTACTTGTCTTTTTGTAGTTGGATCTCCAAGTTTTTGGAATGCTCCAAATTCCACCTGAGCGTCTAAATCTGGATCAATACCAGCAAAAACATCTCTGAACAAGGTTCGAGAGCCATGCCAAATGTGTCCGAAGAAGAAGAGCAAGGCAAACGAAGCATGTCCAAAAGTAAACCAACCCCTTGGACTGCTACGAAAAACACCATCGGATTTCAAAGTAGCACGATCTAATTCAAAAATTTCACCCAATTGTGCGCGTCTAGCATATTTTTTCACAGTAGCAGGATCGCTATAACTGACCCCATTTAGTTCACCACCATAGAACTCAACAGTTACACCTACTTGTTCAACACTATACTTCGATTCTGCCCTTCGAAAAGGAACATCGGCTCTAACAATTCCGTCTCCATCTACTAAAACAACCGGAAATGTTTCAAAAAAAGTAGGCATACGACGTACAAAAAGCTCACGCCCTTCTTTATCTCTAAATAGAGGATGTCCTAACCACCCAATAGCTATTCCATCCCCGTTGTCCATTGAGCCTGCTCTGAACAATCCACCCTTTGCGGGATTATTTCCGATGTAATCATAAAAAGCTAATTTTTCAGGAATTTTAGACCAAGCTTCGGATAAGCTTTGATTTTCAGCCATCCCAGTATCAACTCTTCGATATATTTCTTGCTGGAAGTATCCTTGATCCCATTGATAACGAGTGGGACCAAATAATTCAATGGGGGTAGTTGCTGAACCATACCACATAGTTCCAGCAACAACAAAAGCTGCAAAAAAGACAGCAGCGATACTACTGGAAAGCACGGTTTCAATATTTCCCATACGTAATCCTTTGTATAGACGTTGGGGCGGGCGGACACTAAGATGGAATAGGCCCGCTAATATGCCCAATGTTCCTGCTGCAATATGATGAGAGGCTATTCCTCCCGGAACAAAAGGATCAAAACCTTCCACACCCCATGCTGGATTTACAGATTGTACTTTTCCGGTTAGCCCATAAGGATCAGACACCCATATTCCAGGACCATACAATCCTGTTACATGAAAAGCACCAAACCCAAAACAAGCCACTCCTGAGAGAAATAAATGAATTCCAAAGATCTTGGGCAAATCTAAAGAAGGTTTTCCTGTACGTTCATCACAAAATATTTCTAGATCCCAATACACCCAATGCCAGATAGCTGCCAAGAAGCACAAGCCAGAAAACACAATATGCGCTCCAGCCACACCTTCATAACTCCAAATACCCGGATTCGTTATAGTTCCTCCTGTAATACTCCAACCACCCCATGAATTGGTTATTCCTAAACGAGTCATGAAGGGTATAACGAACATACCTTGTCTCCACATTGGATCGAGAACAGGGTCAGAAGGATCAAAAACTGCTAATTCATAGAGAGCCATCGAGCCGGCCCAACCAGCAACCAAAGCTGTATGCATTATATGGACAGCCAGCAAACGACCGGGATCATTCAATACGACGGTATGAACACGATACCAAGGCAAACCCATGGAATACCCCCTTAATCAACGAAAGATAGACACTATGTAACTTTATTGCACTGGAAAAAACTATGTTCTGGACCTCCCTTTTTTCAGTGGATTATCTCGGAGAAAGGATTCCATTTTTTTTTTAGTATTTTAGTCAGAATGTCACAATTCTGTTTGTAGGAACAAAGAGAAGCAGATCTATTCTATACCAGATAAGTACCAATACGCAATGGGAGGTTGACTCCATTTTAGATGAGCGAATGCATACGGATTTGTTCATCATTCAAAGAGCCTATTCGTAAGAATTTTACTTTATTCATTTTGTCTTCTTTTTTTTTTATGTTATGAACTTATCGAATCCGCGCAAATAACAAATAAAATAAAACAAAAAAATAAAGAAAATAGAAAAAAGAATAAAATAAAAGCCAATATCCAATATCCAATATAATATTATTAAAACAATAAATTCATATAATATTATAAAGACAATAAATTCATTGTTACGCTTTCACATCAAAGTGAAATAGAGTACTTCATTTTTTTTTATTTCATTTAATGCCTATTGGTGTTCCAAAAGTCCCTTTTCGAAATCCCGGAGAGGATAGTTCAAATTGGATTGACGTATAGTGCGACTTGTCAGAGACATTGGGTCATTATGGGATTTCCCCGTTCTCTACCCCGATCGAGATATCCTCTATTTCACCAAAGAAGGATTGATTAAATCATCCAAAAATTAGAGCGTGAAGTGGCAATAAAGTTCAATTAGATCTATGCTTTGGAGGTATTCAGATTAATATTATCAATTAGAATAATTTATGGTTAGCTTGTTTGGAACAATAAAATGAAGTATCCAGGCTCCGCTTAGAAAAACCCCATTAGTACTATATCCATGATTACTATTTGTATCATATTCTATTTATATATTTTATAAATTAGAAATTAGAAATCGGAGTAATTTCAAACTACAAATCATAATCAATCGAATAATTTGATAAATACGTCAAATATTTTGTGGAAGACGTGAAATGAATTGAAAAAAAAGGAAGTTGTAGCAAAAAGAAATGGTATTGGGGGCATTTGCCCTATATGTGCAAATCCAAATCGGGCAGATCTTTACTCGGAGTAGAGCACAAACCTAAAAGAATTAAAGAAGCCCACTCAGGAACAAGAGAATGTTATCGTGATTTGAATTGGATCCCGATGAAAGAATACATCAATGAGAAGTTAGTTTGATAAGTTTAATGAATTTTTTTTTATTATTTTATTTATATTCTTTATAGGTAAATAGGTAAACGGGTAAAAAAACCATTTTTCTTGAAACTTTCTTGAAAAATGGAGGAAAAACCCCTTCGTTATTCGTTAAATGGGATCTACATATTGATTCTTTTTTTCGCAATTTTTGATGAACCGTATGCATTAAAAGGTGCATGTACGGTTCCTAAGGGATAGAATTTGATCCTAATCAACCGACTTTATCGAGAAAGATTACTTTTTTTAGGTCAAGATATTGATAGTGAGATCTCGAATCAACTTATCGGTCTTATGGTATATCTCAGTACAGAAAGTGAGATCAAAGATTTGTATTTGTTTATCAACTCTCCTGGCGGATGGGTAATACCCGGAATAGCTATTTATGATACTATGCAATTTGTGCGACCAGATGTACAAACAGTATGCATGGGATTAGCCGCTTCAATGGGATCTTTTATTCTGGTCGGAGGAAAAATTACCAAACGTCTAGCATTCCCTCACGCTTGGCGCCAATGAGTTTTTATTTTTTATTTTATTTCAAAGAAAAAAAGAAAGCTATGCCTTCGCCATATGAAATATGAATATTAAGTAATAATAGCATGGCATTTCGAATTCAATATAAGAAATTTTTTTTATTTCGTTTTAACATTAGATTATGTATTGAAAGAGTAGTATGAGATATTAAGGGCAGTTCCGATTTTATCTTATTTATCGGGAGCCTATTTCAGTGTCACAAACTTTTTTTTTTTGTTTTCACACCAGAAGGTTCTTAATGCTATTTATATTATTATAAATTATGAAAGAGGACAAAAAAAAGATTATATTCTTTTTTTCATTTTTTTTTTCAAATAAAAAAAAAGAAACTTTGGGATTGCTAAATCACCGATGAAATAAAGCAACGGAGCCACCATAGTATTTTGTTTTTATTAATTCCTCCCAAGGAAAGGGTGGTCATTGTATCATTTACCGACCGAGGCTTTGTAGACTCTCTATTTTTCTTCGGTAAAAGTGAATTCTCTTGTAGAGCCGTATGCAATGCGCAAGCAATGCCTGTACGGTTGTTCAATTCTATTATTATCTTATATCATCAGGGTAATGATCCATCAACCTATAGCTGCTTTTTATGAAGCACAAATAGGAGAATTTGTCCTGGAAGCGGAAGAACTACTGAAACTGCGCGAAATCCTCACAAGGGTTTATGCACAAAGAACAGGCAAACCCTTATGGGTTGTATCTGAAGACATGGAAAGGGATGTTTTTATGTCAGCAGCAGAAGCCCAAGTTCATGGAATTGTTGATCTTGTAGCAGTTGCATAAAAAATAGCAGGAATTTCACACAAATCGCGATTTGAGATTTTAGTTTCTTACCATTTTAGTTTCTTACCGAGGTTTCATATTCTATATTCTATTAATTTGAATTTTATTAATTTTAATAAAATATTAAAATAGAATAGGAATATAGAAAAAATTCATAATCATCCGGTTAGGATCGATCTAAACCAGCCCATTATGCATACGATTCAACATGCCAACTATTAAACAACTTATTAGAAACACAAGACAGCCAATCAGAAATGTCACCAAATCCCCCGCTCTCGGGGGATGCCCTCAGCGCCGAGGGACATGTACTAGGGTGTATGTGCGACTCGTTAAGATTTCAGATTGTGGGTTGGGACAAAAGAAAAAATTTTTCCACTATCCGTGATCAGTACCGATGAATAGGATAGAATGGAAGACTCTCCTTCACTCTCTTAAACGAAAAAAAAAGATCTAGAATATGCTTCTATTGTGTATCAAATTTATGGTTTCTATTGGTGCAAATTCAATTACCTCAATTTTCAATTAAAAATGCGAAAGAATTCCCTATTGGTAGCAAATGATTATCTGTTAAGCAGGGCAAATCTTATTTAAATTAAAAAACCGAAAATGGATGCCTCTACTCTTGCAAGAACGGACTAACAAGGTCAGCTAATCAGCTAATCCACATAATTAAATACCGTTACTGTAAAAGCGGATCTCGTTGTGAAAGACCTACTACTGGGGAATTCATGGGTAGAGCCCAAAAGTGTAAACTGTACAAGTTAACAATAGCATTGATTCGATCAAGTAAGGGGCTCCGGTGTATAGAGAGGACCTCGCCGTTTAAGAAATAACCATAGAAACGATGGAACCCACTATTTATTTATCCATTTCTATTTACTACTTATTTTTATTTACTATATTTTTGTTTGATACCCAGTACCAATAAAATTTCTTATTTCAAGGCGAAATGCTTATAAAAAAAAGAAAAAATAGTGGTTGGGAAGGTTAGAGTAGCAAAAGCCGTTGGAATTATTATTTTATACATTGGAATAATCCGTTTTGTTAGTCTAGAAAAGGGAAAAAGAATAACTGAAAGAAAGGAAATCAATTAGTTATTTACCAAAGTTTCGTTTATTCAATGACCAGAATTAGACGAGGATATGTAGCTCGGAGACGTAGAACAAAAATTCGTTTATTCACATCAAGCTTTCGTGGGGCTCATTCAAGACTTACTCGAACTATTATTCAACAAAAAATAAAAGCTTTGTTTTCGGCCTATCGGGATAGAAATAGGCACAAAAGAAATTTTCGGTGTTTATGGGTGACTCGTATAAATGCAGCAATTCGCGAGAATGAGGTATCCTGTAGTTATAGTAGATTAATAAACAATCTGTACAAGAGACAGTTGCTTCTTAATCGTAAAATACTTGCACAACTAGCTATATTAAATAGGAATTGCCTTTATCTGATTTCCAATGACATGATAAAATAAGGAGATTGGAAAGAATCCTTCGGAATGTTTGACTTTGACATGGAATTGCTTGGAAAATGAATTCCGGGAAGGTAGAATAGAAATAAGTATAATAAAATATGATCATAATACATAATATGATCAAGTAGTCAAACTGAACAAAAACATTCAATAAAAAAATATTTATCAATAATTCAATAAAAAAATATTTATTTTTTTACTTTATCCCCAATTCTTTTTTTTTACGACACGACAATTAAATCCGGATTCCTGGATTTTTATCGAACAAAAAATCAACCGACGTTTGAGTTCGGATTGAAATTTTGATTCAATTGAAGAGTAAGCCTATTTTTTTCTGGTTCTAAGACCCGTAGTTCTAGCGACCAACTCGTTTTTTTCAAATTGTCTTTCATTATTAAGAAAGGGTAATGAAGATAAAATACGAGCTTGTTTTATAGCAATAGTAATTAATCGTTGTTGTTTTAAAGTCAATCTATTCACCCGTCTAGATAATATTTTTCCTTGTTCACTAATAAATCGACTAATTAAACTCATGTTTCTATAATCAATTCGATCCCCCGATCCAATCGGGGGCAGACGCCTACGAAGAGATCGCTTGGGCTTAAGAAAAAGTCGCTTGGATTTATCCATGGCTTGTTTATTTTATTCCTTTTTTTCGCGAATCCTATTTCCTTTGATCGGATCAAAAATGCTAATGATTTCGAATTAAGAAATAGGATTTTGCTTATTTCTATTTAAATATATATATTAACATATGATATGCTAATATATGATATGTCAATATGTCATTTTTCATCTTCCTTGTAAAAGTCACACGCAGTTGATCGATTCCATCTATTTCTTTATCTCCCCGTGAATTGTATGTTTGTAACAATAGGGACAGAATTTTCTCAACTCCAATCGACTAGGCTTATTGTGTCGATTCTTTTGAGTAATATATCTAGAAATGCCTATTGATTTCTTATTAACACTCTTTCGAACACAACTAGTACATTCTAAAATAACCCTTATTCGGACGTCTTTACCATTGGCCATGAACCTCCTTTTGGTTTTTATTCACTCAACTCTTCTATTTTCCTATCCGAAACGAAGAAGAAAAGAAGGAAAAAATACAAGTTACTAACTTGAAATCAAATTATGAAAGATTTTGTTGCAACCAATATAGTAAAAGTAAAAATAAGTAATACAATGATTAAAAATTCTATTTACATTAGAAAGAATAGAAGTACAGTCTTTTTATTTTATTTCAACTTCTTGTATGATACTGTTGCCCTAACCGCATTTCCACTTCTGTTCTCTTAATTTAATTAAAGATTTAATTAAAGTAAATTTACTTTTTAATTTACGTGAAGCTTGAACCCAGTTCCGTGTTTGGCTGAGGTTGAATCCACTTTTATTCTTTCTCTTTTCTAACTTATTCGAATTAGAAAAAAGGGGGTAGTAGCCAGAGATATTTAATTGTGTCTCTAATTTTCTTCACCCCCCCCCCCCCGTGTTAATAACTAGAATGAAAAAAAAGGGAATGTCAAAGCATCCGGAAAAAAACGATTGATCTCTATCAATAGACCTGCTAAAGACCCGAACCATAGAGTACTTATTACTGGTGCTACGGATAGATATGTTTTTAGATCTCGCATAAAAAATTCTCCTTCTGTATTCTTTATTGTAATACATAACGGCAATACATATATGATCAGATGTATATATATAGTTAAATTAAAGGACACTCGCATTTGTTTTGTACGCGGAATTCTTAATTCAAATTGAGAAATGTACAATAATTTGATAGATAAGATTTTCCTCTTCTTTCAAAATACGTCTCTTTCCGTCCGGGCATTCACGAAATTTACGGCGGATTTCGTATTTTTTTTTCATATGTATATAAGTTTATTATTATATGTATTATATGTTATATGATATGAGACAAAAAAAAAGAAGAAATGAAAAGATAAGTTATGTATCTCAATGGAGAAAATATGGAGAAAGTGAAATGAAATAAATATGTGGAAAACAAGACAGGGATTCTCTACAATGACATTGTAGACCAATTGAAAGGGATGTAGCGCAGCTTGGTAGCGCGTTTGTTTTGGGTACAAAATGTCACGGGTTCAAATCCTGTCATCCCTACTTATTACTTCGCCTCTGAGCAATACAATAACAAGGGATCAATTGAGATCAATTAAAATTGGACATACCTAATCATAAATTAATATGATATGCTTTATATCATATTATTATTTATATATATATTTATATATATTTCTATATAATAATATAGAATATAGTTTCTATATGAGATAGTATAGGCATTCAAGATGTAGTGGAGTAAAAAAAAAAAAAAGAATCTTTTTACTTACAGCTTTCTTTTTTGTAATAAATTTTTAATAAAAAAGTAATAAAAAAGCGCTCTTAGTTCAGTTTGGTAGAACATGGGTCTCCAAAACCCAATGTCGTAGGTTCAAATCCTACAGAGCGTGAGCCCATTCTTGTTTTGTTAAGTCAAAAATTTTAGGGAAAAGCTTGAACAGCAATCTTAATTTGACCTCCTGTGGATTAAAAAACGGAGGAGGTCAAAAAAAAGGGTATTAATTAATCACAGATCCAACTGGTCACCACGTCTATATTGTAAATAAGCAGTTACGAATAATCCAGCCAAAGTAATAGGAATTAGACCTAAGACGATTCCAAATAGAAAAACTTCAATCATTTCAATTTGTTTGAAAAGAGAAAAAAGGAGGTAATATCTATCTTTAAATATTAATCCATATTGCCCATAAATCTCAATAACCAAGAATTGGAAATTGACACGGTAAGGAACTAGAAAATGGAATACTGCAAAAAAAAAAATTCTATTTTTTTTTTTTATGAATTGCTCATTGAATTAATTTCAAATAAGTCGTATCTTGTTCAGACTAATAAATATAACTAAAGTTATAGTTAAAGCTACTAATAGAAAACCAAAATAACTAGTTAGAGTGGGCATGAAGGAGCTAAATAAACTATTTTTTTTATCCATATATTTGTAAAATACTTTCCTAAATTCAATTTTTGAAAGATACGAAGATAAGCAAAAATACCAATCGAAAGCTTTTTATTTATTAATCATTTATCAATTATTATCATTATAGATTATAGACAGCACTAAAAAAAAAAAAAGAGCAATATTAAAGTAGAAAAAGAAATCAACTGATCATCTAAAAATCTACCTATCCTATCTCCGAATCAAAAGATTAATTGGACAACTCGTGAGAAATAAAAGAACAAACTAAATTGAAATATTAAAGAAATATTAAAATAATAATTAATAATATATTAGAAGAACTGTGTTGTATAACTTCAGTCAAAGAAACTTTCTTTGAATCAAATCACTATGGAAATCGCTACGGACTAAAATTGGAAAATCATTTCTATGTTGATCACTTCTTTTAGTTTATTTATTTATTTTTTATTTATTTGTATCGAATCCATTTTTTTTTTAGATTTTAGAACAAAAAGTAACCCTTTAATTTTATTTTGATTTTGCTTTATAATATCTTTTACTTTTTTTTTCTTTCCATATTTTCCCTATTAAAAATAAAAAAAAAAAGTAAAATAAAAAAAAGTTTAATTAAGTATCAAGTATCAAGAAAAACCTTTTGGATCGAATACAAGAACAAGAATACACACATTCAGAATATTTATTAT